TAACACTAGAAAATATTATTTTCTTAAATAAATTTACAATTTATTACTTTAATCAGACATAGTATTTCATCATTATTCCATCCTCCATTCCTATCTATTTATTTATTTATTTAATTATTTAATTAATTAATTAAATTAAATTAAATTAAATTAAATTAAATTAAATTAAATTAAATTAAATTAAATTAAATTAAATTAAATTAAATTAAATTAAATTAAATTAAATTAAATTAAATTAAATTAAATTAAATTAAATTAAATTAAATTAAATTAAATTAAATTAAATTAAATTAAATTAAATTAAATTAAATTAAATTATTTATTCATAAAACCAAATTAATGATTGTGCCTGAAAAAAGGAATATTTTGATAGAATAGATTATATAAAATTAATTTTATCTTCATTACTTACCACCCAAGCCCACTTTTTTTCTTTTTTCCCTTTTCCTTTTCCTCCTCCTTCTCCTTCTCCCTCTTCTTCTTCTTCTTTTTTTCTTTATTCTTTCCTTCTTTCTTTTCTCTTTGCTCTTTTCCCTCTCTCTTTTCTATTTCATCTTTCACCCCACCTCTTTCCTTCTTTCCTCTTCCTCTTCCACTCTCTTTCATTTACTCACTACCACTACTTCCCCCTTCTCCCTCTTCCTCTTCTTCTTTTTTTTATTTTTCTTTTTCCTTTCTTTTCTTTTCTTTTCTTTTCTTTTTCTTTTTCTTTTTCTTTTTCTTTTTCTTTTTCTTTATTTAATATAAATCAGCTAAATTAAGCTAGTAGGTTCATACCCTAAAAATATAATTATAAATTATTTTATATATATATTATTATACTATTATATTTGATAATATTATTATCACTTAAAATCTCAAAAATTTTTATGCTTTATACATTAAAATATACTTTTATTTATACCTTCCCCTTCTTTCTCTTTCTCTCGTTTTGTTTCTTTCTTTCTGTTTCTTTCTTTCTTTCTTTCCCTTTATTCTCAATTCATTCTGCCCCTCCTTACTTTACTTTACTTTATTTTATTTTATTTTATTTTATTTTATTTTTCATATATATATATATATATATATATATATATATATATATATATATATATATATATATATATATATATATTTTATATATATATATATATATATATATATATATATATATATATATATATTTATATACTTATAAAAATATATAAATATATATAGTACACTTAAATGCACAAATCACAACACCCATCATTACCGAACCATTTACAATCTTATAAATATCCATATAACATAAATTTAAATAAATTATTCTACTTTATAGTATTTATTATAACCTTGATTCCTTTATTATCAATCTTTTTTACAAACTTTATTCACCTATGAATTATAATAGAAATAAATACTATTATTATAATTTCAGCTATAGCAATTTTCATAAAAAGCTTCAAATCAACCCTTAATTTTTTTATCATCCAATCATTTTCAAGACTTATACTAATCTATCTTATAATAATAACAAATGGCAACTCTAATAATTTACCTTATTCCACTATTAATATAATTTTAATAATTGCATTTTCTTTAAAATTAGGACTCTTCCCCTTCCATTTCTGACCCCCTTTAATTAACCAAAATATTAACTGAATCTTAATTCTTATCATATCCACATCCCAAAAATTTATTCCTATAGTAATCTTTCACTCTTTTATTGATCAAAAAAATAATACTACTATATTATATATTATACTAACAATCTCCCTTATATCCTCACTTATATCTACATTAATAAATATTTTTGAAACAAATCTAATAAAAATTATAACCTTCTCATCAATAAATCACTTAAGATGAATAATAATAATTATCATCTTTGATTATTCAATATTCATAATTTATTTTGCTACCTATACCATAGCCATAATCCCCCTATCCTTAGCTTTTAATAAATTTAACATAATTTCAATTTTCTCACTCTCTAAAACTCAATTATTAAACTTCAAAGCAATCAATTTTCTTATATCAGTAAATTTACTAATTGTTAGAACTATCCCCCCTTTTATTACCTTTTTAATAAAAATTAATCTCTTAAAAATTTTAATTGATAATTATTCAACCCTAAGATCATTTCTACTAAGAATAGCATCAATTTTTACACTAATTTTTTATATAAACATTATTATTAAAATTAATACTTTTAATCTAATAAAAATTAAATTTTATAAACCTAGCCTATCTAATTTAAAGTTTAACTTTTCCTCAATAATTTTAATTAGAATTATAGTATTATTTTTTGTATTTTTTAGCTTTTATTTTATATAATCAATCCCCCTCCTTTTTTTTTCTTCCCTTAATATAAAGATTTTAAGATAAAACAATCATTTAACCTTCAAAGTTAAAAATATAAAATAATTTATAAATCTTAAAATATACAACTATTATCTTTAAATTTGCAATTTAAAATTTTTCAATTAAACTATTAAAACCTATATAATAATATTCTCCTATTCTCCTTCTTTCCTTTCTTTCTTCTTTCTTCTTTCTTCTTTCTCTTTCTACTTCTTACTTCTCTTTCTCTTTCTCTTTCTCTTTCTCTTCTTTCTTCTTTCTTCTTTCTTCTTTCTTTTTCTTTATTTATTTATTTATTTATTTATTTATTTATTTATTTTCTTTCAAATTTTTAATTTATTTTTAATATGTCAAAATGATTATATTCAACTAATCATAAAGATATTGGAATATTATATTTTATTTTTGCCCTCTGATCGGGCACTTTAGGTGCCTCTATAAGATTAATCATTCGGATAGAACTAAGCTCTCCAGGTAATCTAATTAATAATGACCAAATTTATAATTCCATTATCACAGCTCACGCCTTTATTATAATCTTTTTTATAGTTATGCCCTTTATAATTGGCGGATTTGGAAATTGATTAATTCCTATAATATTAGGTATCCCAGATATGGCTTTTCCACGAATAAATAATATAAGATTTTGGTTACTACCCCCCTCCCTATTTCTATTAATTACAAGAAACTTTATCGGAGGAGGGGCAGGAACTGGATGGACTTTGTATCCCCCTCTATCATCAATTACAGGACACAATTCTCCTGCCGTTGATTTAAGAATTTTTTCTTTACATATTGCAGGTATTTCATCTATTATAGGAGCAATTAATTTTATTGTAACAATTTTAAATATACATATTAAAACTCATTCATTAAATTTTTTACCATTATTCTCATGATCAGTATTAATTACTGCATTTCTTTTATTGCTCTCGCTACCTGTTCTAGCAGGAGCAATTACCATACTTCTTACAGATCGAAACTTTAATACATCATTTTTTGACCCTACTGGTGGAGGGGATCCTATTTTATATCAACATTTATTTTGATTTTTTGGACACCCAGAAGTTTACATTCTAATTCTACCTGGTTTTGGAATTATCTCTCATATTATTACTAATGAAAGAGGTAAAAAAGAAATTTTTGGATCACTTGGAATAATCTATGCTATAATCGCTATTGGACTCTTAGGATTTATTGTGTGAGCCCACCATATATTTACTGTAGGACTAGATATTGACACCCGAGCCTACTTTACTTCAGCAACAATAATTATTGCTATCCCTACAGGAATCAAAGTATTTAGATGAATAGCAACAATCTATGGATCAAAAATTCAATTTTCACCTTCAATAATTTGAAGAATAGGATTTATTTTCTTATTCACTCTAGGAGGATTAACAGGAATCATCCTCTCTAATTCCTCATTAGATATTATCTTACATGACACTTACTATGTAATTGGTCATTTTCATTACGTTCTATCAATAGGCGCTGTTTTTGCTATTATTGCAGGACTCATTCATTGATTCCCTTTAATCTTTGGCCTATCATTAAATAAATTATGACTAAAAATTCAATTCACCTCTATATTTATCGGAGTTAATTTAACCTTCTTTCCCCATCACTTTTTAGGATTAGCAGGGTTCCCTCGACGTTACTCTGACTACCCTGATATATACACATCATGAAATGTAATCTCTTCTATTGGCTCATTAATCTCATTTTTATCTATAATTATATTCATTTTTATCGTCTGAGAAGCTTTTATATCTCAACGAATTATTTTATATAAATTTTTTATATCCCCTAATATAGAATGAAATCACTCCTACCCCCCTATATCCCATACTTATCAACAAATTCCATATACTACTAACTAAAAATTTATAATATAGCAAATTAGTGCATTGATTTTAAGCATCAAATATAAAAAATTTTAATATTTTTTTATTATAAATACAAACATGATTAAATTTCTACATTCAAGACTCTAATACCCCTAATATAAATCAACTTATTATATTTCACGATTACTCAATATTAATATTAATTCTTATCACAACTTTAATTTCTTATATATTTATTTTTTTAATTTTAAACAAAATCACTAACCGATTTATAACAAATGAACATTTTATTGAAACAATCTGAACAATCACTCCTATATTAACTCTTCTATTAATCGCTATTCCATCATTAAAAATTTTATATTTAACAGAAGAATTTTTCTCACCAACCCTTACAGTAAAAGCAATCGGTCACCAATGATACTGAAGCTATGAACTCTCTGATTATAAAAATATTAACTTTGACTCTTATATAATCCCATATAAAAAAAATAATCAGTCACAATTTCGACTGTTAGATGTTGATAATCGATTAATTCTGCCCTTCGAAATACCCATTCGTATTCTTACAACATCTACTGATGTTATTCATTCATGAGCCGTACCAGCCCTAGGAATTAAAATTGACGCTACCCCAGGACGAATAAATCAAACATTTATTCAGATAATTCGCCCAGGAATTTTTTTTGGGCAATGCTCAGAAATTTGTGGTATAAATCATAGGTTTATACCCATCATAATTGAATCAACTAACCTAAAACTATTCATTAAATGAATTAATAATTCATAAATTTTATTATTAAATCATTAAGAAACTTTAAAGAAGTAAAAGTCTCTTAAACTTTACATGGTTATTCAATTAACCCTTAATGATAAATTCAAACACCATTATTCCCCCCTCCCCCTCCCCTAACTCGACTCGTTCCACTACTTACTTACTCTCCGCAAAAACTTTCTAATTAATTTAACTACCCTTATAATTAAATTTTTAAATAAAAGATTAGTTAACATATAACATTTAAATGTCATTTAAAAATTATTAATTTTATTAATATCTTTTCATTCCACAATTAAGCCCAATAAAATGATTTAACCTATACTTAATTATTATATTAATAATAATTACTATTATTATCAAAATAAATTTTTTTTTTTTAAATAAACCTAAATCCACTATAAAAAAAATAAATAACCATAATACTAAATTAAAATGAAAAATTTAAATTATCTTCTATGATACCAAATTTATTTTCTATTTTTGACCCTCATTCCTCCATTAACTATTCCCTTAACTGATTAAGTCTTTTTATTCCTTTATTTATATTTCCAAATCATTTTTGATTCAAAAAATCTAAATTTTTTTTATTCTGATATTCTATCAATAATTTTTTACTAAAAGAATTCAATAATTTTAAAAAAAATAATTTAACTAACATTATCATTTTCTTTTCCATATTTTTAACTATTACAATTATAAACTTTATCGGTCTATTCCCGTATATTTTTACACCTTCTAGACATCTATCGATCACTTTACCCTTATCTTTAACAATCTGAATAAGAATTATATTATTTTACTGAATTAAAATAACAAACTTATCATTTGCCCACCTTGTCCCATTAAATACACCATCACTTTTAATAATATTTATAGTTCTAATTGAAACAATTAGGAATATTATCCGTCCCATCACACTATCAATTCGATTATCCGCTAATATAATTGCAGGCCATCTTTTATTATGTCTTCTAGGATCTACAGGCCCAATATTAGACCTCAATCTCATTAATATACTAGTTATCGTACAAACCCTTCTTTTTATCCTCGAACTTGCAGTATCTATTATTCAATCCTACGTATTTATAACCTTAATATCTCTATATTCAAATGAACTATAATAAATGAACAAATCAAACCACCCTTACCACATAGTATCAATTAGACCATGACCTTTAATTCTTTCATTAAATATTATAATTTTCTTAATTAGCCTAATTAAATGATTCTATTTTACGAATTTTAATCTAATAATTATCTCTTTTATCACTCTTTCTTTAACTTTAATACAATGATGACGAGATGTAATCCGTGAAAGAACATTTCAAGGTATACATACATCTAATATTATAAAAAATTTAAAAACAAGAATAATTCTTTTTATTACCTCAGAAATTTTTTTTTTTATTTCTCTATTTTGAGCTTATTTCCACTCCTCACTTTCTCCAAGTATTGAAATTGGAATATTATGACCCCCAAAAAATATTATTATATTTAACCCATATGATATCCCACTTCTAAATTCAATCATCCTAATTACATCCGGAATAACAATCACTTGATCCCATAATGCATTAATTAATAAAAAAACACATACTGCTACCTTAACACTTTCATACACAATCTGCCTAAGATTTACATTTACACTTTGCCAATTTTTCGAATATTCTAGGGCCCCTTTTACAATTGCTGACTCTGTATATGGATCAATTTTCTTTATAATTACCGGATTCCACGGTATTCACGTTATTATTGGAACAATTTTTCTTGTAATTTGCATATTTCGAATAATCTTTAACCATTTCTCTAATACTCACCATATTGGCTTTGAAGCAGCTATTTGATACTGACACTTTGTAGATATTGTTTGATTATTTGTGTACACATGACTTTACTGATGATCATTTTACTTATATAGTATAACAATTACATTTAATTTCCAATTAAAAAAATTATTAATTCAATAATAATATAAGTAATACTAATTATTCTTTTAATATCATTTTTACCCGCTCTAATCACTTTATTTTTAATCTTAATTAATATTTCTCTATCATTTAAATCCTTTCAAGATCGAGAAAAACCTACCCCTTATGAATGTGGATTTAATCCTTTAACTTCCCCCCACTTACCTTTCTCCATTCAATTTTATTTAATTGCAGTAATTTTTCTAATTTTTGATATTGAAATTATTTTAATATTACCCTTTATCCCATCATTATCTATAAGATATAACCTCTTCTACTGAATAACCTCTTTCTTACTAATTTACATCTGTCTAATCTTAGGTCTAATCTATGAATGAAATGAACAGTCAATTATTTGAATTAAATAAACTATAATTTTATAAATTTAGGGTATTAGTTAAAAAATAACATTTATTTTGCAAATAAAAATTATTTTATCTAAAATTATACCTTTAATATGAAAGGAAATATCCAATTTAATTTCGACTTAAATATATGATTATAAAAACTAATCCATATTAAATTCAAATTTCTATCTTTTTATAACCAAACCAAATCTTATATCTTTCTTCCTCTTCCTTTCCTTTTTCTTTTTTCTTTTTCTACATTTCTATGCTTTTATTTTCTTTCTTTTCTTTTTCTTCCTATCTTCTCTCTTCCCTTACTACTTAATTACTACTTATTCCTTATTCTTATTCTCTCATTTACTTATTTTTAAATTTATTTCTACTACCCCTACTACCTTCCTTTATTTATTAAATTTTATCTTAATTGAAACCAAAATAGAGGTAAATTATTGTTAATAATTAAAATGAATTAATCTGTTCCAATTAAATCATTAAATCATTAAATCATTAAATCATTAAATTATTAAATCATTAAATCATTAAATCATTAAATCATCATACCATACCATACCATACCATACCATACCATACCATACCATACCATACCATACCATACCATACCATACCGTATCCTGCCCTTCCCTCTTATTTTATTTATCTATTTATTTTACTTACTTATTTACTACTTACTATTTACTAATTACTAATTACTACTTACTATTTACTAATTACTAATTACTATTTACTATTTACTAATTACTAATTACTAATTACTAATTACTAATTACTATTTACTATTTACTATTTACTATTTACTATTTACTATTTACTATTTACTATTTACTATTTACTATTTACTATTTACTATTTACTATTTACTATTTACTATTTACTTATCTAACTAATTTCTACTTAACTTATTCCCACCTCACATATAAAAAATTAATTTATATTAAACCATTCATTATATATATATATATATATGTAAATATTAAATTAACTTAAAATTATTATATTCATAAATAACAACCAATAATTCCTAATTCTTAATATCTAATATCTAATATCTAATATCTAATATTAATATATAAATAAATTTATATTATATTTATATAGTTTATAAAAACATTTTATTTTCAATAAAAAAATAATAGCGTATATATTTATAAATTTAAATTTTAAAAATAAACTAATAATTAAATAACTAAATAAATATATACTTAAATTACCCTACCCTCTTCTTTTTTTCTATTTCCTTTTCCTTTAAGAAATAAATTATATAAAGCTTCTAACTTTATTCTAATGACTAAAAATCATTTTATTTCTATCCTTCATCCTTCCCTTATACGCCCCTCCCTCACCTATTATCTTATTTATCCTCTTATCTTTATTTTTTACTTACATTATTTCACATCACAATCTCACCTCACATCCTATTTAAAAACATTTCTGTTACCTTAATATCTTCAATATTAAACTCTTCCTTTATCTTAAGCTATTTAAATTAATTATTTAATTAATATAAATAATTATTATAAAAATTAAAAAATACATAAACATAAATAAATTTAAATATAAAAATTTATTTAATATTAATAAATTAAATAAATTTTTAATCAAACTTTTCTTTATCCTATATACAAATATATATTCCAAAATTCCCTTATCAAAAATTTTATATATAAATATAGAAAATTTTAAAGGATAAAATCTAATCTTTATATAAATAATATTTAGCCCCCATATTATAGGAAAAAAAAATTTCAAATAATTTCTTAAATTAATTATATTTACAAAACTCATGTATCACCCTAGGATACATCCTAATAAACAAATTTGTAAAATTAACAACTTTTCTATTAATCTTAAAACAATTAAAGTAATATCCATTAAATTAATTAAATAATACCCAACCATTAAAGAATAAAAATACAAAATAACTAAAGATAGCCTCATTAATCTACTTTCTACAATTAAAACAAAATAATTTATTTTATTCATATAATTTAAATATACTAAAATAATTAATCGAACCCTATAAGAAACTGTAAATAAAGTAGAAACAAGTAATATAATTATCCTTAATAAATTTATTTTAGTTATTAAAAAAACCTCTATAATTAAATCCTTTGAATAATATCCAGAAAAAAAAGGAAACCCACACAATGATAACAACGAAACAAAAAATACAAGACTAACAAATGGATAATAATTAATTAACCTACCCATATAACGAATATCCTGATTATTACTTATTTGATGAATTAAAATACCTCTACATATAAATAACAAAGACTTAAATAAAGCATGAATAATTAAATGAATAAACCCCAATTCTACTCTACCTAATCTTAAAATTCTCATTATTAATCCCAACTGACTTAAAGTAGATAAAGCAATAATTTTTTTTAAATCATTTTCAAAATTAGCCATTAAACCAGATATTATTATTGTAGAACTAGAAATAAATAATATTAAACCCATCATATGCCTATCAATTAAATAATTATTATAACGTATTAATAAATAAACTCCTGCCGTAACTAAAGTTGAAGAATGAACTAATGAAGATACCGGTGTAGGAGCAGCCATAGCTAATGGTAACCAAGAAGAAAATGGTAATTGAGCTCTTTTAGTAAATGCTCTCAATATTATTAATAAAGAAAAATTCAAACCCCTTAATCTATAAAATATACCATTCCATGAACCTAATATAATCATCAAACTAATTATTATTAAAATTCCAACATCACCAATTCGATTTAATAAAACAGTAATTATACCAGAAGAAAATGACTTCCAATTTTGATAATAAATTACTAAACAATAAGAAATTAACCCCAATCCATCCCAACCTAAAAGTAACCCTATAATATTTGGGCAAATAATTAATAATAATATTCTAACCACAAATATAATTACTAATATAAAAAAACGATTAATATTTATATCATCTTTTATATACCTAAGACTATATAATATTACAAATCTAGAAATTATTAAAACTAAACTAAAAAATATTATTGAAACTCAATCTACATAAAAAATAAACTCTATATTCATTGAATTTAACCTTATAAAAACTCATTCCATCAATACACTTAACTTTATTAATATAAAAACTATAGATATAATTATAAATCCTAATCTAAAAAAAAAAAAAAAAAAAATATTTATCACTAATATAATTTAAAATATTAAAAATATATCTTTAGATCCACATTCTAATATTTTCTTTAAACTATTTAAATCTACATTATAAATATTCTTAATCTTAAAAATAAAAAATTTAAAGGAACTCAATGTATAATTAACATAAAATAATCCCTTACAAATACATTTTTATAATTTATTTGTAAAATTTGATTTTCTCCATGTTGTCTTATCCTAAATAAATATAATGAATAGGCAGCTCTTAAAAAACATAAAATTATTAACAGTACTATGATACCCCTACTTCACCTTACTAATCTTATTAATAAAAAAATTTCTCTAATTAAATTTAATCTAACTGGAGCTGATAGATTTGAAGAACAAATTAAAAATCAAAATATTCTTAAAGATGGGTAAATCCTTATTGAACCTTTATTTAAATAAATCAACCGTCTCCCAAATCGTTCATAATTAATATTTACAATATAAAATAACCCAGAAGAACAAAGACCATGAGCTAATATTATTATTAATCTACCAATTAGCCCAATTTTTGTTAAAGTAACTATCCCTCTAACTAACAGCCTTATATGAACAACTGATGAATAAGCCACTAATATTTTTATATCAATTTGAATCAAACATAAAAACCTTATTATAATACCCCCAACAATTCCTAATGCAATAATTATATAATTATATTTAATTATATCCAAATAAAAAATTTGAGATATACGTAATATACCATATCTACCTAACTTTAATAAAACCCCTGCTAAAATTATTGACCCATAAACCGGGGCCTCAACATGGGCCTTAGGCAATCAAATATGAAAAAAAAACATAGGCAATTTTACTATAAACCCTAATAAACATATAAAAAATATCACACCATCTAATTTTAATTTTAAAAAAATTAATATTAAAATTACTAACCTCTTATAATTTAAATATAATAATAATAACATCCATAAAAAAGGTATAGAAGAAATAACTGTATATATCAATATATACATAACTGCCTCATATCGCTCATAAGAATATCCACCATATAAAATTAAAAAAAAAATAGGCAAAAGACTAGCTTCAAATATTAAATAAAATAACAACAAATTTAAAGAAAAAAAACATAAAACCAATAAAATTATTAAAATTAAAACTATTAATTCTATTAATTTAGACATATTAATTATTAATATGCATCCTCTAATTCATAAACTTAAAATAACTAACATATAAGAATAATAATCAAAAAAAAATAAATACCCCCCAATTCATATATTCCTCGAATAATATAAAACTATCGTTAATATATACCTTGAAAAATAAAATATAATAATTGACTTACTAAATTTAACTAATTTAAAATTAAATAACCCAATACTCAATATTAATCCCAAAATTAACTTTATCATATTAAATTTAAATTTTTTAAATATTCATTCCCTTTAAATCGAATTACCATAACAACTATAGAAATTCCTAAAATCCCTTCTATTACAAATATAACCATAAAAATTAATAAATAAAATTCTCTTATTAAATGTATTAATTTCATATAAATATTAAATAAATTAATAACAACAATAAATTCAATACATACTAAAACTATTAATACATGATTATAATATTTTCATATTAAAACTAATCTTATTAAAAATAAAATAAATCCGAATAAATAACTTAATAAAATTTTTTCTCAAATTAACCATTAATAATTCATTCCTACTTAAATTTAAATTAATAGCCACTTTAGCTTAATAGTTTAATAAAACATAAATTTTGTAAATTTAAATTAAATATAATCATTTTTAAGCTTAACTTCAAACTTTAAAACTTATCTTTCTATTTCGACAAAAAAATATCAAAAAAATAAAACATTTTTATATCTTTAATCTCCAAAATTAAAATTTTTATTAAACTATTTTTTGACTTCAACTACTCCAACTCTTTCCTAACTCACTCCTTTTCTTCTTTCCTAAATATCTATATCTTTTAATACTAACACTAATACTAACACTAATACTAACACTAATACTAACACTAATACTAACACTAATACTAATACTAATACTAATACTAATACTAATACTAATACTAATACTAATACTAATACTAATACTAATACTAATACTAATACTAATACTAATACTAATACTAATACTAATACTAATACTAATACTAATACTAATACTAATACTAATACTAATGCTAATGCTAATGCTAATGCTAATGCTAATGCTAATGCTAATGCTAATGCTAATGCTAATGCTAATGCTAATGCTAATGCTAATGCTAATGCTAATGCTAATGCTAATGCTAATGCTAATGCTAATGCTAATGCTAATGCTAATGCTAAAATCAATAATTAATTTATCTTGCCTCTTAATATTACTTATTTTACTATTCCTTATTATTTATCCAAATCTTCCAATTATTCACTCAATAATCCTATTAATTCTATTTACAATTAGATCTTGCTTTACTCTTAGATTATTTTACACTTTCTCTCTTTATTCATTTTTAATTTTTTTAATGATTATCGGAGGATTAATAATTTTATTTATAATATTCCTCAGTCTTATTGCCAATCAATACATATATACAAAATGAAAATTTTTCATTTTATCTATTTTTTTTATATTAATTATATCTAGATTTTTACTATACAAATTACCTCTATTGAGATTAGATTCAAATTTTATTGACTTATCAATTAAACATACACTTTTAAATAATTCATTTATAAATCTAAATCAATTAATAAAATTTCCTCTTAATATTTATATTATCTTTTTAATACTTTTCCTCCTATATTATTTAATTTTAATCACTAAAATCTGCATATCCAATTCTAAACCTCTACGTTCTATTAAAAAATAACTCAATGAATAAATCATTTTTATATAAAAATACCCTGATAAAAATTATTATAAGTTCCTTAATTAACTTACCTACACCTATCAATATTAACTATTGATGAAATCTTGGATCTCTTTTAGGCTTATCTTTATCAATTCAACTTATCTCCGGAATCTTCTTATCTATACATTATTGCCCCTCAATTGAAATAGCTTTTAACAGAGTCATCTTAATTATACAAGATATAAACTATGGATGAATTATACGAATTATTCATAGAAACGGAGCTTCAATATTCTTTATTTGTATATATATTCATATCGGGCGAGGAATCTATTACCAATCTTTTAATTTATTAAAGCCCTGAATTATTGGAGTCATTATTTTACTTTTAACTATAATGACAGCCTTCCTAGGATACGTTTTACCTTGAGGTCAAATATCTTTTTGAGGAGCAACAGTCATTACAAACCTCCTCTCAGCGATCCCTTATATTGGCCAAACTCTTGTTGAATGAATCTGAGGTGGATTCGCTGTTGACTCTCCAACACTAAATCGATTTTATTCATTTCATTTTATTTTACCTTTTATTATTTTATTAATAGTAATTATTCACCTAACCCTACTCCACGAAGAAGGATCCTCAAATCCCCTGGGTATCAACAGGAACATCTATAAAATTCTATTTCATAAAAATTTTTCTTTTAAAGACTCAATCACCTTTATTATTACATTTATTTTACTCTCCTCATTCATACTTCAATACCCCTTTCTACTCGGAGATCCAGATAATTTTATTAAAGCTAACTCTATAATTACCCCAATTCACATCAAACCCGAATGATATTTTCTTTTTGCATATGCAATCCTTCGAGGAATCCCTAACAAATTAGGGGGAGTGATCGCCTTAATATCAGCAATTTTAATTTTATTAATTCTACCTTTTATTAATAACCCAAAAAAATATAACTTAAAATTTAATCCTCTTTATCAAATTAATTTCTGATTACTTTTTTCGACATTTTTTATATTAACTTGATTAGGGGGGCAAGAAATCGAAACCCCCTTTATTGAATTGACCCAACTATACTCTATTCTATATTTTATAATTTTTATTAATATAAATTGACTTAATAAAATTTGATTAGCTCTATTAATTAAATAGTAAATATTTATACTTAATATTAATTATTTTTAGTTAATAAGCAATAAATTTTTGCATATATTTTGAAAATATAAGTTTAGAAATTAACTCTTTCTATTAACTTTTCATTCTTATCCCATTCCCCACTCCCCCCACCACCTAATCATCATCTACCATCTACCATCTACCATCTACCTATACCTATACCTATACCTATACCTATACCTATACCTATACCTATACCTATACCTATACCTATACCTATACCTATACCTATACCTATACCTATACCTATACCTATACCTATCATCGCCATCACCATCACCATCACCATCATCATCATAATCATAATCATAATCATAATCATAATCATAATCATAATCATAATCATAATCATAATCATAATCATAATCATAATCATAATCATAATCATAATCATAATCATAATCATAATCATAATCATAATCATAATCATAATCATAATCATAATCATAATCATAATCATAATCATAATCATAATCATAATCATAATCATAATCATAATCATAATCATAATCATAATCATAATCATAATCATAATCATAATCATAATCATTTAATTCAATTCAGCCCAATCCAATTCAATTCAAAAAATTTAATCCTATCAATAACTTATTTATAATATACTCTTACTTCTATAATATTATATATAAAATAACTCTATTTAATTAAATTCTAAATTTAATGCACTAATCTGCCAATATAATTTTTAAACTTTTATATAATTTAAATTTTATTTTACATTAAATAATTTATTGTACAATCTCGACCTCTCCCTTAAAAAAAATTAAAAATTTATTATCACACTAGATAAATTATAAATATTTAATTTCAACCTTTCTATATTCATTTAATTTAAACTAAAATTAAAAAAAATAATCAAAATTATCTATTTCTTCTCACTCTTTCTTCTTATACCCCATAAATTAAAATTAACTAAGTATCTTTTATACCTATCTATAAATTTATTCTAATAATATACTTAAATAAATATTATATTAATAACTTCACAATATACAATATAAATAACATATTATTATAGTAATCTACTTTAAATTTCATCATTCAACACTTATAAGTTACAAAAACCATTTAATACTAACTTTAATGTTTATAATTATCCCCCTTCACCTTCTTTATTTCTCTATTATTTATTATATTATTAATATCATATATACATATAATACTTTAAAATAAATACTAATAATAAATTTAACATAATTAATCTCAATATATAATATCAACAAAAATATATTAAATTATCATATCGTAACCGAGGAAGACTCCCCCGAATTCAAATTATTACAATTATAAACATTAAAACTAAAAAAATACCTCTTAAACCATATATCCTATATCCATAAAATATTAATATAAATAAAATTCCTATAATTATAATTATTATATATTCACCTAAAAAAATCAATGTAAATCTCCCTCTCATATATTCAATATTAAATCCAGATACCAGCTCAGACTCACCTTCAATAAAATCAAAAGGCATTCGATTTAACTCTGCCACTATTCTTAAAAACAATATAATATAAACTATAAAATTTACATATCAAAATTTTAAAGTTCCTTCTTGAAACTTTAAAAAATCAATTAATTTAAATCTTTCCACATAAAAAAACATAACAAAAAAAATAAAAAATATCGATACTTCATAAGATAAAGACTGAGCAATAGAACGTACACCCCCTAAAATTGAATATATAGAATTTGAAGCTCAACCTCTTATTATAATAATATAAACCCCAATTCTTAAACATCTTATTATATAAAGTAAAAATAAATTTATAGAAAATAAATTTTCATTAAAAGGTAAGCCAATCATTAATAATAAAACTATAAAAAATCCAACTATAGGTCTCAAATAATAAAGTAAATAATTCAATTTATATAACTTAATATTTTCTTTAACAAATAACTTAATTGCATCTCTAAATGACTGAAAAATCCCTAAAAATAAAACCTTATTAGGACCCTTTCGATCCTGAATATATCCTAATACTTTCCGCTCTAATAATACAAAAAATGCAACTCCTACTAAAATACCAATTATTATTAATAATAATCTTAAAAAAATAAAAATACCATCTATTACAAAAATTTAATAATTATTTATACTACTATAAAATAATTTAATTATTTTAATTTATTATTAATTATACTTAATTTTATTCAATAAACTAGTTTCATAACTAATTATTATAAAATATTTAATATTTTAAGTCCTTTCGTACAATAAAATATAATTTTTTTATAGATAGAAACCGATCTGGCTCTCACCGATCTGAACTCAAATCATGTATGATTTTAATAGTCGAACAGACTAAAACACTAAATTTCTCCATTTAATTTTTATCATAATTCAACATCGAGGTCGCAAACAATTTTATCAATATGAACTCTCCAAAATTATAACGCTGTTATCCCTAAGGTAATTTATTCTAATAATTATAACAATAATCAACAACTCATTCATCAATGTTTATTTTATATCAAAGTTTAATTAATTTAATTATCCTCCCAACAAAATATATTTATTTATTAAATCTTCTAATTATATTAATTTTAAAAAATAAATTTTATTAAATTCTATAGGGTCTTATCGTCTTATAAATTCATAAAAGCATTTTAACTTTTAATTTAAATTCAACTATTTTATATTGAGACAACTTATATTTCATTCACTCTTTCATTCCAGTTTTCAATTAAAAAACAATTGATTTTGCTACCTTTGTACAGTCAGTATACTGCAGCCTTTTAATTTTTAAATCAATGGGCAGAATAGACCTATTATTTTTATCTAATAAGCCATGTTTTTGATAAACAGGTGAATATATTTTTATTAATAATAAATTATTTGTCGAATTCCTTAATATAAATTAAAATTTACATTTTATTAATTATACACTAATTAAAATTTACTAATTTAATCATTATATCTATTATTTTATTATTAGATAATTTTTTTTTATAAAAATAAAAATTAAATTTTTAAATTTATTATCTTTAATTTAACATTATAAATTATAACATTTTCTTTAAAAAATTCAAATTTTATGAATATTTTTATAACTTAACTTAAAATTTCAATTATTTCCTATACCCCTAGTTTATCCCAAAAATATTTAATTTACAAATTCATATATATATAAATTAATTCTTATTAATATAATTTGTAAATCTGAATTATATTCAATTCTAAAAAAACTAGATATCTTTAAAATCGATTAACATTTCACTTCCATTTAAAAATTATTAATAATATTTCTACATTAACTAAAATTTTTAAATAAATCCTTTAAATTCGAGAAATATTAAATTTAAATATTTTAATTAATTAACCCTTATACAAAAGGTACAATAAATAAAATTTACTTCCTAACTTATCTAACATATTCATTTTCATTACTATCTATAATATTAAATTTATTTATTCTTAACTAATACTATAACTTATAAAATTTATATTACTTTATTTAAAATAATTAATAAAACAAATTAACTCTTATTCTTATTTATTTATATAATTAATTTTATTTAATATTAAACTACTCTCTAAACACTTATTACTCTTTTAATTAAATAAACTATAAAATTTTAATTAATAATCCAATTATTCTATTTATTGTAAATAAATTATTTTTATATAAACTAAAATTTTAAAGATTTATTACTTATCAATAGGCACCTTCCGGTACTTAAACTTTGTTACGACTTATTCCATTTTATTGAAAGTGACGGGCAATTTGTACATATTTAATTTAACATTCAACTTAATTAATTTATCAAATTTACTTTTAAATCCACTTTCATATAAAAATTAAATTTTATAATCTAATAATCAAATTAATTGTAACCCATGCTATCTTAACTATACTATATTTTGACTTGAATTATTCTACTCTCACATAATCTATTGTACTTTTCACAATCTAACTTAATTAGATATTTAAAACAGCAATACATAAATTTTATAATTAAGTTTATCTTATCGTGGATTATCAATTACTACACAGGTTCCTCTAAATATTAAATACTGCCAAATCTTTTAAATTTAATGATTTATCATTTAATCTCTTCTATAATATTAATACATTTATTATAATAGGGTATCTAATCCTAGTCTATTACATAACTTTCATAAAATTATACCCTTAAAAAATTTTAATAATAATTCATTATATTTCACCAAATAATTAATTATTAATTAAACTTATATTTTAAAAAATAATTTTTTATACAAAATTCTTAATTAACTTAAATAAATAGTCTAACCGCTGATGCTGGCACTAAATTTTCCTATTTTTATCATTCTTATCTTAATCTAACTTTCATTAATTTTAATAAAATCTAAATATTACTTTAATAATAATTTTTTTAAAAAAATATTGTATAGTATTTATAAAATTCAATTAATCTTTAAACAAAAATTAAATTTTAATTAACTTTAAATTTTTAATAATTTTTTTATTAAATAAAAATTAAAAATTTTATATAATAAATTTTAAAATAATAAAATTAAAAAATTTTATATTATTACTATTACTATTATTATATAAATAAAAATAATATATAGTATATAATTTAATATTGTATAATATATATATATATATATATATATATATATATATA